TTAAAAATAAGCTAAATAAAAGCTTTTGGGCTCATACCTCAAATATAAAGGAAACCCCTTTTTTTTAAAAATAAAGTGCCTGATTTAAAAGGATTATTCTGATAGGATAAACAATGTAATTTTTTTTTACCTTTATTATATTTTATAGAATTAAACTATATCTAATAATTTCAAAAATTACTGTGCACCCTACACTAAAATATAATTAAAAATGATATTTATGTTTCATTTAAGAAATTTTTCTTATTTTAAATTTTATTTTTTTTTAATTCTAATAAAATATTTTTTTTATTTACATTATTTTTTAGAACCTTAATCTCAATTTCATCAAACTCATGATTAGGATGCTGAATTGGATTAGAAATTAATTTATTAAGTTTTATCCCCTTAATCACAAACCCCAATAACTTATTAAATTCAGAAGCTTCTTTAAAATATTTTTTAACCCAATCTATTGCCTCAATTAATTTCTTATTTTCAATTATTTTAAATTTATTTCTTATAAAAAATTTTTTTATGGATAATTTTATCTCTATTATAATTAATTCTTCCTTATTAATAAAAATAGGATCTGCCCCCTTCCATTTTTGATTCCCTAATATTATAGAAGGATTATCCTGATTAAATTGTTTTATTTTAATAACTTGACAAAAAATTACCCCTATAATTTTATTGTCTTATTATTTTAGTATAAAATTTTTAATATTTATTATAATTTTAAATGTTTTAGTAGGAGCTATTAGAGGATTCAATCAAACTTCTTTACGAAAATTAATAGCATTTTCATCAATTAATAATTTAGGTTGAATATTATCAGCTCTTCTTATTAGAGAAAATTTATGAATAATTTACTTTTTCCTTTATTCATTCCTAATTAGTTTTATATGCTTTTTATTTTATATTTTGAATATTTTTTATATTAATCAAATATTTAATTTTAATATCAATTTTTCAATTAAATTTTCAATTATAATTAATTTTTTATCTCTAGGAGGATTACCCCCCTTTCTAGGATTTTTCCCCAAATGATTAATTATTAATTATCTAATTTTAAATAAAATATTCATTGTTTTATTTTTTTTTATTATAATAAGATTAATTATATTAATTTTCTATATCCGTATTATTTATTCTTCATTTTTATTTTTTTCTTTTAAATTTAAATGATTTAAAATTTTTATGAAAAATAATTTTTTTATTTTTATTAATTTTTTTAGATTTATTTCATTATCAGGAATAATTTTTAGAACTTTATTTTTTTTCTAAGGTTTTAAGTTAATATAAACTGATAATCTTCAAAATTATTTATAAAGAAATTTCTTTAAGCCTTAGTAATTAATATACCCCATAAAATTTGCAATTTTATATCAAAATATGACTATAAGGCCTAGTAAAAGAAAATTTCTCGTTAATAAATTTACAATTTATCGCTTTAACCTCAGCCATTTTACTCCCCTGCGAAAATGACTTTTTTCTACAAATCATAAAGATATTGGAACTTTATATTTCATTTTTGGAATTTGAGCTGGTATAATAGGAACAGCCCTTAGACTTATTATTCGAACAGAATTAAGTACCCCCGAATCTTTAATTGGAGATGATCAAATTTACAATACTATTGTTACAGCTCATGCCTTTATTATAATTTTTTTTATAGTTATACCTATTATAATTGGAGGATTTGGAAATTGACTTGTTCCTCTTATATTAGGAGCCCCCGATATAGCTTTTCCACGAATAAATAACATAAGATTTTGACTATTACCCCCCTCTTTAATATTATTAATTTCAAGTAGTATCGTAGAAAATGGAGCAGGAACAGGATGAACTGTTTACCCCCCTCTCTCATCTAATATTGCTCATAGAGGATCCTCTGTAGATTTAGCAATTTTTTCTCTTCATTTAGCTGGAATTTCTTCTATTTTAGGAGCTATTAATTTTATTACAACAATTATTAATATACGAATTAATAATATAACTTATGATCAAATACCTTTATTTGTTTGAGCTGTAGGAATTACAGCTTTATTATTATTACTTTCTCTCCCCGTATTAGCAGGAGCTATTACTATACTTCTCACAGATCGAAATTTAAATACTTCATTTTTCGACCCTGCTGGAGGAGGAGATCCTATTTTATACCAACATTTATTTTGATTTTTTGGACATCCAGAAGTATATATTTTAATTTTACCAGGATTCGGCATAATTTCACATATTATTTCTCAAGAAAGTGGTAAAAAGGAAACTTTTGGATGCTTAGGGATAATTTATGCTATATTAGCAATTGGCCTTTTAGGATTTATTGTTTGAGCTCATCACATATTCACAGTAGGAATAGATATTGATACACGAGCTTATTTTACCTCAGCTACTATAATTATTGCAGTCCCAACAGGAATTAAAATTTTTAGATGACTAGCAACTCTCCATGGAACACAAATTAATTATAGCCCTTCTATATTATGAAGCTTAGGATTTATTTTCTTATTTACAGTAGGAGGATTAACTGGAGTAATTTTAGCAAATTCTTCAATTGATATTGCGCTTCATGATACTTATTATGTTGTAGCTCATTTTCATTACGTACTCTCTATAGGAGCTGTATTTGCTATTTTTAGAGGATTTATTCACTGATACCCTTTATTTACAGGATTAATATTAAATCCTTACTTATTAAAAATTCAATTTATTTCTATATTTGTTGGAGTTAATTTAACTTTTTTCCCACAACATTTTTTAGGATTAGCTGGAATACCTCGTCGATATTCTGATTATCCAGATAGTTTTTTATCTTGAAATATTATTTCATCCCTAGGATCTTATATTTCTTTATTTTCAATAATAATAATAATTATTATTATCTGAGAATCAATAATCTTCCAACGTATTATTTTATTCCCATTAAATTTACCATCTTCAATTGAATGATACCAAAATTTACCTCCAGCAGAACATTCATATAATGAACTCCCTATTTTAAGTAACTTCTAATATGGCAGATTATATGTAATGGATTTAAACCCCATTTATAAAGGATTATCCTTTTTTTAGAAATGGCAACATGATCTAATCTTAATTTTCAAAATAGAACTTCTCCTCTCATAGAACAAATTATTTTTTTCCATGACCACACATTAATTATTTTAATTATTATTACTATTTTAGTTTCTTATTTAATATCAAGATTATTTTTTAATAAATATATTAATCGATTTTTAATAGAAAGACAAATAATTGAATTAATTTGAACTATTCTTCCAGCAATTACTTTAATTTTTATTGCACTTCCATCATTACGATTACTTTATCTCTTAGACGAACTTAATAATCCATTAATTACCTTAAAATCTATTGGACATCAATGATACTGAAGTTATGAATATTCAGATTTTAATAATGTTGAATTTGATTCTTATATAACTCAATATAATAAAAATAACAATTTTCGACTACTAGATGTAGATAACCGTATTATTCTCCCCATAAATAATCAAATTCGAATTTTAATCACAGCAACAGATGTAATTCATTCTTGAACAATTCCATCATTAGGAGTAAAAGTTGATGCTAACCCTGGTCGTTTAAATCAAACTAATTTTTTCATTAACCGCCCCGGAATTTTTTTTGGCCAATGTTCCGAAATCTGCGGAGCTAATCACAGCTTTATGCCTATTGTAATTGAAAGTGTAGCAATTAAAAATTTTATTAATTGAATTAATAATTACTCATCATTAGATGACTGAAAGCAAGTACTGGTCTCTTAAACCATTTTATAGTAATCTAGCAATTACTTCTAATGATAAAGAATTAGTTAATTTATAACATAAATATGTCAAATTTAAATTATTACTTTAGTAATATTCTTTTATTCCACAAATAATACCCATTAACTGATTATTTTACTTTTTCTTTTTTATTTGTATTTTCATCTTATTTAATATTATTAATTACTATATTTTTAATTATAATTATAATTTTAAAAATATATCTAAAATTTCAATTTTAAAAAATAAATTAAATTGAAAATGATAAATAATTTATTTTCTATTTTTGACCCTTCTACTAATATTTTTAATTTATCACTTAATTGAATTAGAACTTTTATTGGATTAATATTTATCCCATACTCTTTTTGATTTTTACCTAACCGATATTTTATAATATGAAATTTTATTTCATCTAAACTTCATAATGAATTTAAAACTTTAATAAGAATTAATGGATTTAATGGATCAACTTTTATTTTTGTTTCTCTTTTCTTTTTTATTATTTTTAATAATCTTCTTGGCTTATTTCCTTATATTTTTACAAGTACTAGTCATTTAAATCTTTCATTAACTCTATCATTAACCTTATGATTAAGATTTATAATTTATGGATGAATTAATAATACCCAACATATATTTATTCATTTAATTCCTCAAGGAACTCCTACTATTCTTATACCTTTTATAGTTTTAATTGAAACAATTAGTAATATTATTCGACCAGGTACTCTAGCAGTTCGTCTAACAGCCAATATAATTGCAGGACATTTACTTTTAACTTTACTAGGAAATTCAGGAATAAACAAACCTAATTATTTTTTAATAATTTTAATTTTTACACAAATTTTACTATTAATTTTAGAATTCGCAGTTGCGGTTATTCAATCTTATGTAATTACTATTTTAAGTACTCTTTATTCTAGAGAAGTTAATTAATGAAATCCATACATAATCATCCTTATCACTTAGTAGACTTCAGTCCTTGACCTATTACAGGAGCTATCGGAACAATAACTCTTGTTACAGGTTTAGTAAAATGATTTCATAATTTTAATATAAATCTCTTAATATTAGGATACCTAATTATCTTTTTAACTATATATCAATGATGGCGAGATATTTGTCGTGAAGGAACTTTTCAAGGTAAACATACATTATTAGTTTCAAATGGACTTCGATGAGGAATAATTCTATTTATTATCTCTGAAATTTTTTTTTTCATTTCATTTTTTTGAGCTTTTTTTCATAGTAGCTTATCCCCTAACATTGAAATCGGATCTATATGACCTCCTATAGAAATTGTTCCCTTTAATCCTTTTCAAATCCCCTTATTAAATACAATTATTCTTATTAGATCAGGAATTACTGTAACTTGAGCTCATCATAGACTTATAGAAAATAATTTTTCACAAACAATGCAAGGATTAATACTTACTATTATCTTAGGAATTTATTTTACTATTCTTCAAACTTATGAATATCTAGAAGCCCCATTTACTATTGCAGATAGAATCTATGGATCAACTTTTTTTATAGCTACAGGATTTCATGGACTTCATGTTATTATTGGAACTTTATTTTTATTAACCTGTTTTATTCGACATTTAAATAATCATTTCTCTAACAATCATCATTTTGGATTTGAAGCTGCAGCCTGATATTGACATTTTGTAGATGTAGTATGACTTTTTCTTTACATTTCAATTTATTGATGAGGAAATTAACTATTTATATAATATATTTAGTATATTTGACTTCCAATCAAAAAGTTTAATTTATAATTAATATAAATAATTCTTATTTTATTATTTATTTCATTAATTATTTTAATAATTTCCAACATTTTTATTATATTATCTTTATTAATTTCAAAAAAATCAATTATAGACCGTGAAAAATGCTCACCTTTTGAATGTGGATTTGATCCCAAAACCTTACCCCGAATTCCTTTTTCTTTACATTTCTTTTTAATTACTGTAATTTTTTTAATTTTTGATATCGAAATTGCATTAATTTTACCTATAATTATTTCTTTTAAAAGAGTTAATTTTATCATTTGATGAAAAATTTCATCATTTTTCATAATAATACTTTTAATTGGACTATATCATGAATGAAATCAAAATATATTAAATTGAACTATTTAAAGGATTATAGTTTAATTAAAACATTTGATTTGCATTCAAAAAATATTGATAATCAATTTATCTTAAAATAAGAAGCAATATTGCATTTAATTTCGACTTAAAAGATAGAGTTTTTACTCCTTATTTATTACATTAATTGAAACCAAATTAGAGGTATATCACTGTTAATGATAAAATTGAATTATAAATTCCAATTGAAATATAAGTAATTAAGCTGCTAACTTAATTTATAGTGATTGAATTCATTAATATTTCTTTTTATTTATATAGTTTAAATATAAAACATTACATTTTCATTGTAAAAATAAAAATATTTTTTTATAAATACTTAAAGACTTTAACAATCTCCTTAATATCTTCAATATTAAACTCTAAATAAGCTATTTAAGTAAAATAATATAATTATAAAAATATAAATTATTATTCATAAAATAAATCTATATAAATAAATTTTAAAATTATTTATTTGATAAATATAATTAACTAAAGAATAAAATTTAATAATATTATATATTCCTTGACCTCTGTATAATTCTCTTCACCCCATATCAATTTTTATAAATAATTTTTGCCCAAAATTTAAAAAATAATAATTTAAGCCACAAGTTGATAAACTAGGCATAAATCATATTAATGCTAAAAAAGATCTTAATTTATAAGTTATTATAAACTTATTTAAAGAATAAAACTTTATATTTCTAACTAAAATTCCTATTAATAACCCAATTAAAGTTATATAAATTACTATTATTTTTATATTAAAAGGTAAATAAATTATATAAGGATAAGAAAAAATTATTCAACTTAAAAATCTCCCTGAGACTAATCTTATAAATAATAAAATAAACATACTCTTTAATATATTATAATCTTCCTCAAATAAATTAAAAATTACTAATAAATTATAATCATTTACCATTAAATATATTAATAAACGAATAGTATAAAATATAGTTAATCCTGTAGAAATATAATATAAATAAAAAATTAAAAAATTTAAATTTCTCATTCTAACTATTTCCAAAACTAAATCTTTTGAATAAAACCCAGCCAAAAAAGGAATTCCACATAATGATAAATTTGAAATATTTAAACATAAAGAAGTTAAAGGAATATAGACTGTCATTCCCCCTATTATTCGAATATCTTGATTATCATTTATTAAATGAATTACTTTCCCAGCACACATAAATAATAAAGCTTTAAATATAGCATGAGTTAATAAATGAAAATAGGCTAATTCATAATATCCTATTCTTAAAATTCTTATTATTAACCCTAATTGACTTAAAGTAGATAAAGCAATAATTTTTTTTAAATCAAACTCATAATTAGCACTAATACCTGCCATAAATATAGTTAATCCTGAAATTAATAAAAATCCTTTTATAAATAAAGTATCTATCAATAAATTATTAAATCGAATTAATAAATAAACCCCAGCAGTTACTAAAGTTGAAGAATGAACTAAAGCAGATACAGGAGTCGGGGCAGCTATAGCTGCTGGTAACCAAGCTCTAAAAGGAATTTGAGCTCTCTTAGTTATTGCAGCTAAAATAATTATAAAACTAATAATTTTTATAGAATAATCATTTCTTATAAAATTTATATAAAAAATATAATTTCATCTTCCATAATTTATCATTCAAGCAATCACTATTAAAATCATTACATCCCCAATTCGATTAGATAAAACAGTTAATATGCCTGCATTATAAGACTTTATATTCTGATAATAAATAACTAAACAATAAGAAACTAACCCTAATCCATCTCACCCTAAAATAATTCTAATAATATTAGGACTAATAATTAATAAAATCATTGAAAATACAAATAATAAAACTAAAATAATAAATCGATTTAAATTTAATTCAGAACTTATATATCTTTTTCTATAAAAAATAACAGAAGAAGAAATTAAAAAAACAAATATAATAAAAATTAAAGAAATAGGATCTAATAAAATAGATATCACTAAATTTATTGAATTAAATGAAATAATTTCCCATTCTAAAAACATTACTATTTCATTCATAATAAAATAAATTGACATAAAAAAATTAATCAATATAAAAAAAAAAAGAAAAAAAAATCTAATGAAACATAAACAATATATATTAATGATTTAAAATGAATTATCTTCTCATATTTTTGACTCCACAAATCAATATTTTAATTAAATTATTTAAATAAAATCAAAGTATCCCATAATCAATTTTTATAATCAATATATTTAAAGGTAATCAATGTAATAGTAGTATTAAATATTCTCGAGATACTCCTCTATAAAATCTATATATACCAATATTATATTTACCATGTTGAGTATAAGAATATAAATATAAGCTATACCCAGCACTAAAAAATGAAATTATTATTAATAAAATTATAGATAATCAAGATCAACTAATTAAACTATTAATTAATCTGATCTCACCAACTAAATTTAATGAAGGTGGGGCAGCTATATTAGAAGATAATAATAAAAATCATCATAATCTTATAGAAGGTATAAAATTTAATATCCCCCTATTTAAAAATAATCTTCGGCTATTTAAACGCTCATAATTAATATTTGACAAACAAAATATACCAGAAGAACAAAGTCCATGTCTAATTATTAAAACATAAGAACCAATAAATCCTCAATAATTCATAGTTATAACCCCCCCAATAACAATACTTATATGACAAACTGAAGAATAAGCAATTAAAGATTTTATATCAATTTGACAAAAACACTTCAAGCTAATATAAAATCCACCAATTAATCTAATAATAACTCAAATAATATTTATTTTTAACCCAATTTTTTGCAATAAAATTATTACACGTAAAAGTCCATACCCCCCTAATTTTAATATAATAGCAGCTAAAATTATTGACCCAGAAATAGGAGCTTCTACATGAGCCTTAGGTAATCATAAATGAACAAAATATATAGGTATCCTTACCAAAAAAGCTAAAATTAAACAAATATACAAAAAAATAAATTCATAATTATAAAATTTTATAAAATAAATTATTATACAATTTACTTCATTAAAAATATAAAAAATACTTAATAATAATGGTAAAGAAGCAAATAAAGTATAAAATAATAAATATAATCCAGCTTGAATTCGCTCAGGTTGATACCCTCAACCAATAATTAGTATTAATGTTGGAATTAAACTAGCTTCAAAAAATAAATAAAATAAAAATAAATTTAATCTACTAAAAGTTAAATATAATATTATTAATAATATAATAATATTAAATAAAAAAAAATTTTCATAAAATTTATTTTTTAATAATCTTTCTCTAGCTATAATTATTAAAAAACTAATTCAAATTCTTAATAAAATAAGACCATAAGAAATTATATCACATCTTATTATATAACTTAAATTACAAAAAATATTAATATTAATAGTTAAACTTATAAATAATAAAGCTATTAATATTATAATATTTTGCACCATTCAAAATATATTTTTTTTTAAACATAAAAGAATTATAAATAATATTATAATTAAAAATTTTATCATTATATTAAATTAAATTAAATTAAATCTTTGAAAATAATCATTTCCATGAGTTCGAATTATAGAAACCAAAATAGATACCCCCAAAGCCCCCTCACACACAGAAAAAACTAAAAAAACTATTAATATATATATATTATATTCAATTAAACTTAAATATAATATTAAAGAAAAAAAAATTCTTAAAACAATGAATTCTAATCTTATCAAAACAATTAGTAAATGTTTATGCTTACTCACAAAAATTATATTCCCAAATAAAAATATAATAAAAACTATTAGCCATATATTTAATATTATCATTTGTTTTTATAATTTAACTAAAATATTGGTCTTGTAAATCAAAAATAAGAATTTTCTTTAAAAACTTCAAAGAAAAAGAATTTCTTTATCTATAATCTCCAAAATTATAATTTTTTTATTAAACTATTCTTTGATATTAAAATATTTATATCTTTAATAGTGATTTTTTTAACTATTTTTATATTTTTTATTAATCATCCTATTTCTATAGGATTACTAATTCTTTCTCAAACATTATTAATTTGCCTTCTATTAGGAATACTTATTAATTCTTATTGATTTTCATATATTTTATTTTTAGTTTTTTTAGGAGGTTTATTAGTTCTTTTTATTTACGTATCAAGTATCGCTTCTAATGAACTTATAAATTTTCCATTAATTAATAAATTTAATTTTATAACTCCAATTATAATTTTATTAACTGCTACCATATTAAAAAATAACTTAAATTGATTAAATCTTTCATTAAATGAAGATATAAACAATTTTATTAATATATTTTTATTTTCATATAATGAAAATAACATTAATTTATTTAAATTATATAATGAACAAACATATTTATTAATAATTATAATAATTATTTATTTATTTATTACTTTAATTGCAGTAGTCAAAATTACTAATATTTTTTTTGGGCCTCTTCGATCTTTTAACTAATGATAAATTTATATAAACCTATTCGTAATAATCATCCAATTATTAAAATTATTAATAGATCTCTAATTGATTTACCAACCCCCTCTAATATTTCAAGATGATGAAATTTTGGTTCCTTATTAGCTTTATGTCTAATAATCCAAATTATAACAGGTTTATTTTTAACCATATATTATACAGCTAATATTGAAATAGCATTTTTTAGCGTAAATTATATTTGCCGAAATGTTAATTATGGCTGATTAATCCGAACCCTACATGCTAATGGAGCTTCTTTTTTTTTTATTTGTATCTATTTTCATATTGGACGAGGAATTTATTATGAATCTTTTAATCTTTTTTATACCTGAATAGTAGGAATTATTATTTTATTTTTATTAATAGCAACAGCTTTTATAGGATATGTTCTTCCTTGAGGACAAATATCTTTCTGAGGGGCAACAGTTATTACCAATTTATTATCAGCTATTCCTTACTTAGGAACTATACTAGTTAACTGAATTTGAGGGGGATTTGCAATTGATAATGCTACTCTTACTCGATTTTATACATTTCATTTTTTATTCCCTTTTATTATTTTAATAATAACAATAGTTCATCTTTTATTTTTACATCAAACAGGCTCTAACAATCCTTTAGGTATTAATAGTAATTTAGATAAAATTCCTTTCCATCCCTTTTTCACTTTTAAAGACTTAATCGGATTTATTGCTTTAATTTTAATACTTACTCTTTTAACTTTAACTAATCCTTATTTATTAGGAGATCCTGATAATTTTATTCCTGCTAATCCTTTAGTAACTCCCATTCATATTCAACCAGAATGATACTTCTTATTTGCTTATGCTATTCTTCGTTCAATTCCCAATAAATTAGGAGGAGTTATTGCTTTAGTAAGATCTATTTTAATTCTTATTATTTTACCATTTACATTTAATAAAAAAATTCAAGGGATTCAATTTTATCCCCTTAATCAAATATTATTTTGATTCATAATTGCAACAATTATTTTACTGACATGAATTGGAGCACGACCAGTTGAAAACTTATATGTAATTACAAGCCAACTACTAACAATATTTTACTTTTCTTATTTTATTATCAATCCAATTTTAAATAAAATCTGAGATAATCTTATTTTTAAATTATAAATTTAATTAATTAATTAATGAGCTTGTATAAGCATTTGTTTTGAAAACTTAATAAAGAATAAAATATTCTATTAATTTATACTAAATTTATTTTATAATTTATCATTATTATTATTAACCCAATAAAAAATAATAAATAATTTAAAGAAATAGGCAAATATCTTTTTCAACATAAATATATTAATTTATCATAACGATAACGAGGTAATGTTCCACGAACTCAAATAAATAAAAAAGAAATTATAACTATTTTCAAATAAAAAATTAAATTAAGGTTATACCCTCCTATATAAAAAATAACAAATAATAAACTTATAAATAAAATTCTAGAATATTCCGCCAAAAAAATTAAAGCAAATCCTCCTCTTCTATATTCAATATTAAACCCTGAAACTAATTCTCTTTCCCCCTCTGCAAAATCAAAAGGAGTTCGATTAACTTCAGCTATTAAAGAAGATATAAAACATAATCTTAAAGGAAATATTATAAATATAAATCATACTAATTCTTGATAAATTACAAATCTTAATAAATTAAAATTTAAAATTAAAATAATACTAGATAATATTAATAAAATTAAACTAACTTCATAAGAAATAGTTTGAGCTACCGCACGTAAGCCTCCTAATAAAGAATAATTAGTATTTGAAGATCAACCAGCAATTATAACAGTATAAACCCCTAAACTTATACAACATAAAAAAAATAATACTCCTATATTATAAACAATAAAATTAAAATAATAAGGAATTACTATTCAAATTATTAAAGATAATATAAATCTTAAAATAGGAGAAAAATAATAAAAAATATAATTCGAATAATTTAAATAAACTTGTTCTTTTGTAAATAATTTAATAGCATCAGAAAAAGGCTGTAATAGACCTATAAATCCTACCTTATTAGGTCCCTTACGAATTTGAATATAACCTAAAACTTTACGTTCTAATAAAACTAAAAAAGCAACTCCAATTAAAACTCCAATAATTAAAATTATACCCCCAATAATTATATTTATTAAATCCATTAATATCATTTACTACTTATATAATAAATTATATATTTATGACTTCTAAAACCATTACATTTTTCTGCCAAAATAGCAATAATTTTATTACTCAATTAATAATATTCTTTTATTAAAATTATTTTTGATATTTGATCCTTTCGTACTAAAATATCATTTTTATTTAAAGATAGAAACCAACCTGGCTTACACCGGTTTGAACTCAGATCATGTAAGATTTTAATGATCGAACAGATCAAAATTTTAAACTTTTGCATTTAAATTTTATCTTAATCCAACATCGAGGTCGCAAACTTTTTTTTTTATTTGTACTAAAAAAAAATATTACGCTGTTATCCCTAAGGTAATTTTTTCTTATAATCATTATTAATGGATCATTCAATCATTTATTTATGTTTAATTTTTAAAAAAAGTTAATTAAATTTTTCTATCACCCCAATAAAATAATTAATTTTATTTTAATAAAAATTTTAATATAGCCCTAAAATAAAAATAAATATAAAACTCTATAGGGTCTTCTCGTCTTTTAAAATTATTTTAGCTTTTTAACTAAAAAATAAAATTCTAAAAATAAATAAGAGACAGTTTATATTTCATCAAATCCTTCATACAAGTTTCCAATTAAAAAACTAATGATTATGCTACCTTTGTACAGTCATTATACTGCAGCCCTTTAATAATTATCAGTGGGCAGATTAGACTTTAAATTATTACCCAAAAAGACATGTTTTTGATAAACAAGTGAATATTTTATTTGCCGAATTCCTTTTTATTAATTTTAAATATTTATTTAATATTTTTAATTATACTTATACTAATTTTATCATTATTATTAATTTTATGCTATTAAAAATTATTATTTTATATAAATTTAAATTTTTATTATTAAATTTTATATTTATTAAAATTTTTTATAATAAATTATAATTTTTAAACAATATAAATTTTAGAAATCTTAATTTAATTTTTTATTTATTATAAATTTTTAATTTAAAGCTTATCCCCTAACATATTAAATTTAAATTTTTATAATTTTTTTTTTATGAAATCATAAAATTATATAAATTTAAAATTAAATTTTTTTCTAAAATAACTAGATATATTTAAAAACGATTAACATTTCATTTCTAATTAATTATTTAAAATAATTATGTTACATTAACTTTATTAATTAATTAACTCTTTTAAATTCGAGATTTTTTTTTTTAAAAAATTTATTTAATAAACTCTGATACACAAGATACAATAAATTAAATTTTTTTTCTTTTTGATTAATTTTCATATATTTCAAATTTCCCCCACAATACTAATTAACTATAAAATTTTAAATTTTTTCTATTAAAAATACTTTAACCCCCATTATTTATTTTTAATTTTAAAATTTATTTTATTATTTTTATATTTAATTAATTTTTACCCCCTCAAATTAATTAAATTTTAATTTCTTTTCAATGTAAATGAAATACTTTAACAAGCTCTAATTTGTTCATTCTAGAAACACTTTCCAGTACCTCTACTTTGTTACGACTTATTCCAATTTTCAAATGAAAGTGACGGGCAATATGTACATATTTTAATTTTTAACCATTTTAATTAATTAATTAAAATTACATTTAAATCCACCTTCAAATTAATCTTAAAATTAAATTATCCGTATTAAATTATTTTATTGTAATCCATCATATTCTTAATTATATTCTACATCTTGATCTGAATTAATTTTTTATTTAAATTTTTAAATATTATTTTTATTATAAAATATTTTTTTAACAACGATATATAAAATTTTAAATTAAGTAAATTTATTCGTGGATTATCAATTATTAGACAGATTCCTCTAAATGAACTAAAATACCGCCATATTATTTAAGTTTCAATATTTTTTATCTACTATTTTAGCATTATAAATTAAATTTTTAATAATAGGGTATCTAATCCTAGTTTATTATTAAATTTATTAAATCATAAAATTATTTTAAATTTTAATTAAATTATAATTTTACCTAATAATTTAATATTTATTTTAATTTCATTTTATTTATTAAATACTGAAATAATTTAATTTAATTTTTGTATAACCGCAACTGCTGGCACAAAATTAGTTATTAATTTTTATATTACTAAATCTTAATTTCTTAAATTTTTAATTTTAATTACTATAAATTAATTTTAATTATTATTAAAATAATTAAAATTACATACTAAAATTTATATGTAAAATAAATTCATAATAAATTTTTTAAAACATAAACTTTTATTTATTTAATAAAATTTTGAACATAGATTTTTTTTTTTTTTTTTTTATATTAAATGTATAAAATAAATTAAAAAATTTTTAAAATTTCTCTTATTTTTTTTCTATAATATTATATTAAAAGTATATTTCATTATAATCCTAATACAGTTCATTTAAATGAAGAAATATTATAATAATCAAATTAATATAAACAAAAATTTATTTATTATTAATTATATATATATATATAAATAATTTAATATATATATATACTAAATATATAATATAAATATATAAATATTTGCATATATATATTTATAGATATATACATAATTTTATAATTTTTAAACCATTTTTAATATTTTTTCATATAAAATAAAAAAAATAAAA